CTGTCAATCCTCCCGGTCCCAAATAACTCAATTTTCGACCATGAACTATTTGTGTCAATGGATTAGTTCGATCAAAAACTTGAGATAATGGGTGTAACCCGAAAAAAGATTCATAAGTGGTTGTTAATGGAGTTGAAGTTATCAAATTCTGAGGAGTCGGTATCAATTTATGTCTAATTGCTCCACATATAGTGCCTCTCACCATATTTTCTAAACGAACCAAAGCCAATCCAAATTGATCTTGTAAGAGATCCGCAACCGAACGAATACGTTTATTTTTTAAATGATTCATATCATCAAGTGCGCCCATTCCAAATTTCATTCCAATTAAATAATCCGCAGCCGCCACTATATCTCTCGGTAACAAGAATATATTGGTCTGAGGTATATCAAGATTCAGTCTATGGTTCATATTTCGTCGACCAATCCTTCCTAATTCACATCTTTGTTGAAAGAATTTTTTTTGTAATTCCTTACATAGGGATTCAGAAAATACAGGATCTCCGCCTACACACGTAAATTGTTGATAAAACTCTAAAATGGCAGTTTCTTTTGACCCCATTTTTTTTTTCTCTTTCTCAGTTAGGAAAGACAAGAAAATCTCAGGGTAGCAAACATTTTCTAAAATTTCTCTTAAATTCAAACCCATAGCAGATGATAGAACTAGAATAGATATTTTCTGTTTCCTACTTACACGAGCCCATATCCTCCCTTTTCTATCAATTTCTAATTCTACCCTCCCCCCCCAATCCGATACTATGGTGCCGGTATAGACCGAAATTCCATTATGGTCCGATTCCGACCGGTAATAGATACCGGGGCTTTGCAAGATTTGATTAATCACAATTCTGTATATTCCATTTACTATAGAAGTTCCCAGGGAAGTCATTATAGGAATGTTTCCGATAAAAATTGTTTGTTCTTGCATATCCCTACTGGTTTTCCAAATTAATCTCGCGGATACATATACTTCAGAAGAATATGTGATTGCTTCATATACAGCATCTCTTTCTTTTATCGACGGTTCCACTAATTGATATGTTTCCACAAATAATTGAAATTCAATTTCTTGCTCCGTATCTTCCATTTTTGGAAACTTAGAAAGTTCTTCTGTTAAGCCATGATCAATAAACCTACAAAAACCTTCAAATTGTATCTGATTAAACCCAGGTATTGTAGACGTTCCCTCATTTTCATCCCTGAACATTTTTCATTTCTCATTTATAGAAAAAATCCCATTATTGAACCATTCTTTATCGAATCATATGGATTGATCTAGCAACGGTGGAATTGATATTCTGTTTACTGAATCACATGAAATTTTATCTAACTATATAACTTTATATAGGATATAGAATATTGATACGGAGTATGAACGGGGAATAAAGAGAATTCTATTCCAAAATTGGAATTTTTAACAGATACAACTGGAAATAAATTAATAAATTTGACTTATTTGACTTAACACTTAACTGAGACTTATCATATGATATGGATTTTTAGAGCTTTGTATAGAATTAAAAAAAGGGTATAGAATTAAAAAAAGGGATTCCATTTTGACCATTTACCATTATTATGATATTACATATTACAATCCGATTAAGTACCAGAAAAAGAAACGGATCTATGTTTTATATTTTGTCCGTCCGTTTGATGAGAGAAAGAAAGAATAATAAGAAAAAAGATCGAGATGATTAACATTTTACCTTTTCTAGATTTCATACTTCAGTTAAAAAAAGGAGGATTCGCCTATGCATAGAAATTTGATCTATTTTTGTTTTGAGTTTAATTCATTATCGAGATTCAAAAAACTACTTCTATTCTTTTATAGAAATTCTATTTTGGATAACATATGTCGTGCTGTATCAAAATTCTTTTTTTTTCTATAGAAAAAAATCATATTTACAGAACAAATAAGATATTTTATTAGATATATAGATTTAATATCTAATAAAATTTAGGTTCTGTGGGGTTTACATATATGCATAATTGATCTTATAATTGAGAAGTAGTTTTTTTGAATCTTGATTAGTTCTGTATCAATTCATTTTTCTTTTTTCTTATTGGGACAAAACCTTTTTAGATTCAAATCCAAGAATGGTTCATGAATTCCGAGTCACACGGTTAATGGTCAAAATTTTACCTGAATTTTGGCTTTTGTGACTGAAAATCCATATTAGGTTTCTCGACTCAATAAAAAAAAAGGGGGGGGGGGGGGGTGGAAGTTGTGTGTTTTGAAAAAAAATACAGTCAAAAGAAAAAATAAATCCAAACCAAAAACAATGAAATATTACACATATTTTAGGAAAATGATTAAAATTAAAAAAAACGGGAGTACAGGAGAAAGGGCCATAAGAATTTCCCCTCCTGGAGAGTATTTGCAGCGATTTTGTAGCGTCTTGGCGCCATGGCCGAGCGGTAAGGCGGGGGACTGCAAATCCTTTTTCCCCAGTTCAAATCTGGGTGTCGCCTGATCAACAAAAAAAAGACTCGAAATACCCTATTGTTTTTGTTTTGCTGATGGAACTTGCCTTTTCCTCAACGGAAACATCAGAAGGGTCCGTTCTATAAAGTGCTCTAAATCCTTTCGAATTCACGGAAAACTTTTAGTATTGAAAGGGAATCTGTAAATTGGCCTCTCCACTACTGATTGAGTCTTTGGTTAGGCCGGGAGTAAGTTAATTAGTATTTTCGAAAATGACGCAAGTTATTTTGTCTGCAAAATCATAAAAATCTCTGAGTACTACTAAAATTAATCCATTCAATCAATCTAATTAGATTGATTGAATGGATTAATTATTAATTGGCTTTTGTTACTTTTATTTTCAACTTTTTTATACAAAAAAAGGTATTCTTTCAATTGAAAAATAGGTCTATTTCTATTAAATATAGAAATAAATATAGAAAATAAAACAAAATCGTATACGAACTTATTCAAATAGAATTGTTTCACCAATACCAATATGGAGCAAAATATTTTTTTGACTCTGTGCCAATAATTCGACTATTATTATTGAATAATAATGGAATAATTCCTTCATAGAGATAGGGGATAGAATTCACATGGATATTGTAAGTCTCGCTTGGGCTGCTTTAATGGTAGTCTTTACATTTTCACTTTCACTTGTAGTATGGGGAAGAAGTGGACTCTAGAGCAGAGGTACCACTAATTCAATTATTGAAAATTGAACTGCGGAATCAAACGATTCCTTCTATTTCAGAGTGAGTGGGTGGAATCAAAATGGATGAAGCCGAGAAACGAAATAGGAGGGCTCTGTACATTACATCCATATAATTCATATAGACATGTATGAAAATAGATAGTAGATTGTAGCTTGATCCATATTAAGCCTACACAGTACACCTTTAGGCACTACATACACTCCAATAGAATACCAATAATGAGAAATGAGAGTATGGTAGAAAGATTCATTTTTCTTTCTACCATACTCATACTATACTCCTCCGATCAGATCTCCTAGAAGACTGTTGATTCTAGTCCGCTCATTAATTCATTTAAAACGTGAAATTCGAATCCTTTACCCTTCTTTATTTCTTCAATCAGTGATAAGAATAAATAAGTCAAGTTTCATTCCACTTTATCGCCTTGACTTTGGCTGATGGTTTTTACGTATATTATAAGTAAAAAAGCTGTAGGAACCAGAATGAACAATGCAGTAGCAATAAATGCGAGAATATTTACTTCCATAATCTCACCATTTATTTTCTTTTTATTTACTTCGCAATAACTCGGGATTTAATCCCATAGAGATGATAAATCTTTCCCCTGTAAATTCAATATCAATATGATCAATAAGAATATCTCAATCTGAACGATAAGATCGAATAGATTCATCGTCGACAATTAAATAGTATAACATAGTTATATAGTATAACACAGGAGAATCCTTTATCCATACTGAATGAATTTTTTTTTACTTTTTTCTACCCTTTTTCCATTCTTTCTTTTATCTAAACTACTGCTTTCGCATCTGATGAAGTATCATCTAACCGCCTTTACACTTCCATTGGTTACAAACAAACCTAAACATATAAGCAAAATAGAAAAATAGAAAAGGGGGTTATAACTTAACTCCTTCTAAGAAGCTAATCAAACAAAAAAGGTGTGATTGAGATAGATCATTTAAAATTCAAATTAAATTTTTGCATGTGTTCCCGACGAACATAGGGCACTTTAATGTAATTTCCATTACAAGAAGTCGGAGGAATCGAAAATCCCAGACTCCCAGTATCATACTCTTTTTTTTTTGAAATCCTCAATAAGACGCTCTCTTTAATTGTATGTACTAATCCACATACCTTTCTCTACGTCCAATCGTTATTAGGAAACAAAAAGGAATTTCTTTATTTGTTATTTGTTTGCTGAGAAATGAAAAACGAAACAAATAACAAATAAAGAAACAATTAATAAATAATAAATCCAAAAGTGAAAAATGAATGAAGGATCGCTTGAGAATAAAATTCTTCTATTTGTTCACTTTTTTACAAAAAACAAAGAAGTGGACAGATATTTGTGTTTTTTTGTAGCGGGTTTTGATCTGTCGGGACTGACGGGGCTCGAACCCGCAGCTTCCGCCTTGACAGGGCGGTGCTCTGACCAATTGAACTACAATCCCGGGGAAATCAAGTAGACGGTATAGATATTCTTATGATTTCATTCAAAAACTTTCTATTTAGCTTAGTTAGATTAGAATTGTCGTCTTCTAACGGAGACGTGAGTGATAATCTATTGATATACACATAGCAATGCTAAGAGTAGTAAGGATTACTCATGATCCTTTCCTTCTTATTTCAAAATGGCTAGATAATCAACCTTTCAATGAAAAAAAGAAAGAATAAACTAATGTAAAGTGTAAAGAAAAAACTCTTTTTCTTAGACTTTATAATTACAGATTATGGTATGAATATAGATCATCACTAAGATCAGACTAAAAAAAAAGGAAAAGAGTCGCAAATAGCGGGTGGGAAAAAATGGGACT